TAAAAAAACAAAACATAGTATAGAAAAGATATCCAAAATTATATAGAAATCACTATCCTACCCTTAGTTTTTATTTCCTTAATTTAATTGAATTTCGCTTGATTAGGGCAAAGTTCCTTAAAAACCTCTGCCTTTTTTAAAATATCCTGAACAGTTCCTGTAGGCTGAGCGCCTTTTTCAAGGAAATAGAGAATAGCGGGAACGTTTAAATAAGTTTGATTCTTGATCGGATCATAAAAACCCACTTTCCGAAGATCTCTTCCTTCTCTTCGGGATCGAACATCAATTGCAACGATTCGATAGACGGCTCATCGGGATAGATGTAGATGAAAAAGAACCCCCCCCCTAGAACCGTATAGGAAGTTTTCTCTTCGTACGGCTCGAGAAAAAATGATTCGAAGTTTTGTCTATGGATAAAATTCTAATAAATAGGAAAGGAATCCGTAAAATAAATTAGCCTATAATTTAACTCATATTTATTTAGCACCCTTCCTGAAAAAATAAAAAATCATTTGTACTCATAACTCAAGTTGAATAATTCTCAAATATCTTAAAGATTTTTATTTAAGATATTTTTTTATTGAGTGGTCTTTAACCCCCCTTTTGTCTCGTTTAAAATCTATTTGGATTCTTTATTCGGATCCGTGAGACAATTGAAGTGGTGTTTCCTTGTTCTGGGATCCTTTATCTTTGTTTTAAATCCTTGGGTTTAGACATTACTTCGGTGCTTCTTAATCCTTTCAAAATGGTAGCAACATACCCCTTTTGTGATTTCTTTCTATCAAAGAATCATACCGACGGTTGATTCGCGCGCGATACACTGTGGATCGAAAAAAGTTTTAGCCGTTCCAACAAATTTTTTTGAATTGAAAATTTGCTCGAATCGGATCCTTTCAATTTCTATATCGAAGATATACTTACGAAGTTGTTCCAATTTATTGATTGGCATTAACCCTAGATCGTTGCCCCTAAGAAATTAATCAATACTTTCTACTCGAGCTCCATCATGAACTATTTACATTACAACCCAATAAAAAAAGAAGGGTTCTAGTAGAATAGAACAAACGACGTCGAGCCAAGAGCACCTTCATTCCTATATAAAATGGTGGATGTAAGAATAAGAATCCACACCGGATCGTGTCCTTCAAGTCGCACGTTGCTTTCTACCACATCGTTTTAAACGAAGTTTTACCATAACATTCCTCTAATTTGGAACCAGTATGGAATTGATTCAATTATGGAATCATGAATAGTCATTGGTTCAGTCGGTACAGAGACATAGTAATTTATATTTTTTCTTATCTACATAGATAATAAATATTTTTCTGAAAAAATATTAGCAAGACCCCGTCTTTTTTATATGAAGGAAACATTTTTCTATAAATCTCTATCTAAAAAAAATATATAATAGAAATATGAAGAAATATAAATATAGAAATAACATAACTAACAGAAATAACACGAATAAATAAATTCTATTTGACTCTGCCTTTTCAAGTGACTCAATAAGATAGACTGACCCATTTCCAACTTCCCAAAGATTCAACCCATAAGGAATCATTAAAAATCTTGATAATTGAAAAAGTTTCCTACTTATACATCATTATTTGAGTCAAGTTTTACAGTAAAGACTATATTTGATTATCATAAGAAAGATAAATCTATGTTTCTTTTCGAGTCGAATTGTCAATGATTTAAAGCAAATAAGATAAATAGATCGAACAATAAAAATAAATATCATTGTTAAATATTTAAATTTTAATATTTTAGGGATGCAAATTATTTTTCACAAAAATAGAAAGACTATTGTCACTGAAATAGGATAACAATACATACCTATAGGCTAAGCACTTCCTCGTTTTATATGTATTTTCATATTTTATTTAACCTGAGGTTAAGTAATCTTTCTGCAACTGTGATCTATGTCCCATCTTATCTGGATCACAAAAGGATTCAGTTACATTTGCATGTCATTTGAACCAGATTTAGTTCAGTTTGTGAAAAACTGAGATATGATTACGAAAAGAATCATTCAAAATCAGAAAAGAAAGAAGAATCATATTCTATCCAATATTAGGCCTTGAAACAGAATCTTGTTGAACAAAAAAGCTGTATTCGGATACAATGGATATGCTCTGGGACGGAAGGATTCGAACCTCCGAATAGCGGGATCAAAACCCGTTGCCTTACCACTTGGCTACGCCCCATTTATATTTTTATTGGACACTAATAAAGAATAATATTGGTATTAAGTGTTCGTCAATTCCAGTCCAACTATCTATAGAAAATCTTTATTCTTTATAGAATATATTATAGATTCGTGCTAGGATTTTGACATGTGTATATCTAGAATTCAACTGAATTTATTGATCATTACATATAATTCAATTAAGATATTGTATGAAAGTATGATTTCTTCTATTCTCCTTTGAGAATTGGAGGATTTTTGATTGGGTGGAAAAAGAAGGATTTTTTGTCTACCTTACTTTCTTCATTTTTCCTTATATCAATAACTCAATCAAAATGCAATTATCTCGACGAACAAAATGTCTGTTATGCTTAATATCTTTAGTTTGATCTGTCTTAATTCTGCCCTTTATCCGAGTAGTCTTTTCTTCGCCAAATTGCCCGAAGCCTATGCTTTTTTGAATCCAATCGTAGATGTTATGCCAGTAATACCCCTGTTCTTTTTTCTTTTAGCCTTTGTTTGGCAAGCTGCTGTAAGTTTTCGATAAGATCTTTAATACTATCCTAGAAAATTCATGATTTATTCGAGAAAAATTATAACAATTGATAAGATCAAATAAGTCTGACAGTATGAACCTTCGATTCAAACATTGAAATTCTTGGATAGCTGCGAAAAATCCGGTTCGCCCCATTTCCCGATTCTAACCCTTTTTCCGGCGAAAGACCTTATTAGGTTAGGGTTCCTTACAATATCTAATTGTGGGTATGAAAGTGATTTGCGGTAATCAAAGACTCTTATTACAAATTTCAACTTCATTTGAATTTATGAACATTCTTTTCTATTTCTAGAATTCATTTCTTGGTGTCAAAATAGGATATGTGATATAAAAATGGAGGATCTATTATCTTTTCTCGTTTTCCTTTTTCAAAAAATGATCTTGGAGGTTGTGTAATGCTTACTCTCAAACTTTTCGTTTACACAGTAGTAATATTCTTTGTTTCTCTCTTCATCTTTGGATTCCTATCCAATGATCCAGGACGTAATCCTGGACGTGAAGAATAAAATAAAAATTTTGTTTTTCTTGCTTGATTTTACAATTTTATTAAGATTTTCTTTTATCTATTCCACACGTTTAACTAGTAAAAAAAAGGGGGGGTTGCGAAATTTGAAAGAAAAAAATGGAAAGTCATCAACGGAAACGGAAAGAGAGGGATTCGAACCCTCGGTACGAATAACTCGTACAACGGATTAGCAATCCGCCGCTTTCGTCCACTCAGCCATCTCTCCCAATTGAAAAAGATAATTACTATCTTACATTACACATCAAGTAAGGATTAAAGAAAGTATTTCTTTGACATTCTTTATCGTTATTATATAATTAGCAATTCCATTTAGATGCTCGAAAGATCCAAATAGAAAGATAAATAAGGAAGACCTTCTTGCTTTTATTTTGTTCGAAGTGCCTTTTGGGCCTGGCCCGGTCAATACCCAGCCGGGCCTTTTTTTGTTCCAACAAATTCCCTTTATTTATAGGCAATATAAATAAGATACCCAATTTGGTATCTGTGTAACAATTTACGCTCTGGGGTTTACATATACTTATAATTTTTGTTATAATGGAAATTGAGAAGGATTTTTGATTCAAAAGAATCAATACTGATTAAGTATGTATCAATTTGTATTTTCTTATGTCATTAGGCAAACCAAATTTTAGATTCAAACCCAAGAATCATTCAGGAATTCTCCGTCAACGACATAGTTAATGGTTCCCATTTGTCATAAATTTTGTCTTTTTTGGATGAAAATATACATTTGATTTTTCAATAGAAAAGTGAGGGGAAGTTTTTCGGCATTGTGCGTTTTGAGATACTATACAATCAATCGAAGGGGTGGATCAAATACAATCAAAAGGGTAAAAATCAAAAGGGTAAAAAGGATTTATTTTCTAATTTTTCTAAATTTAGAAAAAGGATTAAAAAAAGGATGCAAGATGCAAGTACAATAAACTAAAGTTTAGTAATCCAACCCAAAAAGGGAAAATTTTCTACTATTATGTATCGTTTTGGCGGCATGGCCGAGTGGTAAGGCGGGGGACTGCAAATCCTTTTTCCCCAGTTCAAATCCGGGTGCCGCCTCATCAACAAACGAATCGAATATAGACTCGCAAGAATCTCTGAGTGTTCAGGCATTGAATCACTATTAGAGTGAGATTGGATGGATAATTTACTTTTTTATAGAAAAAGTATAGAAAAAGTGAAAAAAAATCATTTTTTCCCCTCCTGAAGAGTATAATATACTATCTCCCAACTGCTTCAGAGAGACAATCGGGAAAGGGTACGGATTAGATCAAATAGGAAAGAAAAGTATGTAATAGATAGCAATTTCGCTATTTTTACTTATGAAGGCAAAAAAAAGGAATGGCCCTCTTATTTTATTACTACATGTTCCATTAGTAACATTCCTTTGTGGTGTCATTGTGTATTTTACTTGTGTTTAGTCTTTGCCGATTAGAAATCATATCATATAGTAATTTTTTAGAAATGATTTATTTGATTGGTTCATGAATAGTGTTTGGCCAGAATCCCTTTTTGACTCTGGACCATTGATTCTACTATTATTAGTGAGCAATAATGGAATAATTCTATCATAGAGATAAGGGACATAATTCACATGGATATAGTAAGTCTCGCTTGGGCTGCTTTAATGGTAGTCTTTACATTTTCCCTTTCACTCGTAGTATGGGGAAGAAGTGGACTTTAGAAGCACTCCTAATTTAGTTGAGGAATGAAACGGTATCAATTGTTTTATAGATCGTTCTGCAACGCATTTTTTTATTTGAATTGAAATAATTTTCAAATAAAAATATCTTCATTTCGAAATTCCATTGGATTCTAGTGGAGAAATGTATTCTATAACAGTAAAACGATTATTATCGGAATAAATAGATGTATCAAAGAAATAGAATTGGGTCCTACGTCAATTCCATATATGGATTAATAACTACAGATATTGAAGATAAAAGCTAATATAGTACCAACTTTATTAGAAAGTCAAGTACAACTTTATACACTACAATAACACTAATAGAGAGTATGGTAAGAAATAAATTTATTTCTTACTTACCATACTCTCGGATCTCATAGAATACCGCCAATTATAGCCCGTTGATTTCATTTAAGACGCAAAAATAGAATCCTTTTCATTTGATTTCTTCAACTAAAGTAATTAATCATTTTGACTGACTGTTTTTACGTAAATTATAAGTAGAAAAGCAGTAGGAACTAAAATGAACAGTGCAGTAGCAATAAATGCAAGAATATTTACTTCCATAATCTCATCGTTTTTTTTATTTCACAATAACTCGGGATTTAATCCCATAGAGATGATAAATCTTTCACCTGTCAATTCAATGAATGCATTCCCTATCGATGATCTTGAATCGGATCAATATCATGAATAACAATATCTGAGCTATTAAATGAATTCGTCGTCGAGAATTGAATAGTATAACATACGAAGATCTTTTATCCATACCGAATCCAAGATTGGATTCCCGGCCCAATCCAAAATTCCTTTATTTATCCGTCTTTTCTATAACCTACCTTAGGTCTTCCTTGTAGAACCATCAAATGAAGTAGCATCTAACCACCCGTCCCTTTCCATTAACTACAAAACCCCAACAAACAATACAAAGCGAAGTGGAAAAAGAGAGGAATTAGGTTCTAAACGCCGTTTTTTTAATGATCCAATTTTCTTTGGAAGACAAAGAAGTATGATAAAGATGAGTCGCGGGAGCAAAGATGGAATATTCTATCAACTTCACTATTTTAGTTATTTTCATTTTAGTTTAGGGTTTGTTCTTTCTTCGACAGAATCCTGAAAAAAAGGGGGGAAAGACCTTCGGAATTAAATTATGCTCTCTGTCCCGTATTTCACAGAAAATGGAGAGGCGAATTGATGTACTTATTGGATCCGTCGGGACTGACGGGGCTCGAACCCGCAACGTCCGCCTTGACAGGGCGGTGCTCTTGCCTATTGAACTACAATCCCAGGGGAATCAGAAGGGATCTAGCAGAAAATTTAGATTCTTTTTTATTCTCTCGTATCAGGTATTTCTTAAGAACAAGAGGGTTCTACCTTCTGATGGTAGATTGGCGAATTGTTGGGCCGAGCTGGATTTGAACCAGCGTAGACATATTGTCAACGAATTTACAGTCCGTCCCCATTAACCACTCGGGCATCGACCCAACGCCTAATTGATTTTAGACGATTGAAAATATCATTCCTATGGGCATGATTTACCCCCAGAGGGACTTGAACCCTCGTTATCTCCGTGAAAGAGAGAAGTCGTGAAACCGCTGGACCATAGGGGCCGAGGATCAGCATAAGGAAAACACAAGAAATCGGATAGGTGCAGAGAGGCGGCCCCTTTAGGAGATGAATAGGATCAAACCGAAAGACTCGTTAACTATTCTGGGGGTTAATGGTAATCAAACTTTACCATTAAACTATACAATCTTGAAACTTGAAAAAGAGAAAGACGAGAAAGACCAATGAAATAAAGTTTCTGAATCAAACCGAAAAACAAAGGTCGAGAACTTTCTTTCTTCTTTCATTCTTCTTTCAGTATTCGCAGTGAGTAACCAAAAGATTATTTTGGTCTGCGCGATGCAATTATATTTCGCCCTAAGTCAGGCTGTCAATTGACCACGGAAAGGAGAGAAAGGAGAGCATTAAACAAAGCAAGAAGACGGCCAGACGAGGTATTTTTGCACGTGTTTAACGTTTAATAAATACAAATTCAGATGGTTTTCTGGTATTCAATATTCAAGTAGATTAGAATATAAATACCGTTATACATTATAATATAAGAAACTGAATCAGTTTTGATATTCTAAAAAAAATCCTAAAACATAGTAAGCCTAAGTGGGAGAATTCTGTTTCTAGGACTGTTTTATCAATTCCGTTCCATTTGCATCTCTTAAAAATGCCAATTTAAGTTAAGTATAAATTTTTATTCCACCTATCTCATAGATTCCAGTTAAAGATTCATAGAATCGAAATTCCATCATTGTTAGATCTATAGGATTTGATTTGATGGATAATGAGCCAGCCAAAATGGTATTTCTTTTTGTTTTTGTTTTTTGGAGAATTCGATATGGCTGAGTATAAATCACTGCCAATTTCAAAAGAATCCGGGATAGACGCAATGTCCACAATACCTGGATTTAATCAGATACAATTTGAAGGATTTTGTAGGTTCATTGATCAGGGTTTGACAGAAGAACTTTCTAAGTTTCCAAAAATTGAAG